ATACGTAGTAAGATCCGAAGGGAATGGGAACATGTAGGAATAAGAATAATAAGGCCTATTCTTTTTTTGTTTTGTTGACCTTAGTAAGTAAAAACAGACAAGGGAGAAATCACGAAAAACCAGAAATCTCTATCTATTACAGACCTCTATTTCCCCATTTGATCCGGTACCCCCCTTCCCCATTATCGCTCTGAAAGAGGGGGCTTGTCTAGGGGTTGCCGCAAAGAAATTCTTTCTGTTTGCCCCTTTTTCTATAAAAGTCAATTATCAATCCAATCTAATATTGGTTGGATACCTGAGCACTCGGAGATTCTCGCGAGTCCGTCGTATATTGCACCTCCTTCCAAAACTCTTAATTGAATCAGATTTCCTATTCAGGCTCTACAATCTGATTCAAGATCCAGTCATTAGACACTCCCTTAGTAATAGAAGGGAATCGTGAAGTCTTGATAGACCCTCTACCAGTAGATTCGAATATTTCCTTGAATCCTAGATGCGAACGAGCATTCACACTCTTTTTTGTTTAGAAAACCCTCAGACCACATGCTTAGAATCAACAAAGCATTAACAGTCTGTTTCCTCTGCTTCTAACGGGGAAGAATTCTGCAAGTTCTATAAGCGGAACCGAAGAGAAGAAGAGATTTCGAGTTTTTTTGTTGATCAGGCGACACCCGGATTTGAACTGGGGAAAAAGGATTTGCAGTCCCCCGCCTTACCACTCGGCCATGCCGCCAAAATAATACAAAATAGATGAAAATTTTCCCAGATTGCTGAAGTTTTATTGTACTTGGATTTTGACTCCTGTTTTCCTTAATCCTTTTCCTAAAAGAAACACCCTTTTTGGATTTTATCCATCCCTTCGATTGATTGTATAGTATTGGAAAATCCACAATGCTAAAAACATTCTCTGGCTTTTCTATTGAGAAATCAAATGTGGATTTTCAGCCGACAAACTTGAACCATTAACTATTGACTGCTTAGTTCGAATTAATGACGATTCTGGGATTTGAATCGCAAATTGTGTTTTCCTAATGACATAAGAAAATACAAATTGAGACAGAACTAATCAGTATTTATTTTTTCAATCAAAAAATCCTTCTCAATTTCAATTATAACAAAACATATCAGTATATGTAAACCCCAGAACATAAATTGTTACACAGATATCTATTATTTAGATATATTGTCTATAGGTAATTATCATAAAATTATCCTACTTCACTTCAATTTTGCATTAAATAGAAATTCTCTTTTGATAGAACACGACCCGGACTGTCCCGAATAGAACCAGCAATAAAAGAGAAGTCGGATATTATAGCTATCCGCATACGTGTTTAATAAGTGCAACCCTTCTTATACACTTCAAATCATATTCTATTCAAAAATCAGTAAAGTAGAAATATTTCTCTTCTCTGCGAATCGTTTTTTTTTTGAATAACGAAATCTCTAACATAAAGACGGTTAAGTGCTAAAAAAATGGATCCTATGTTGTTTCTGATTTTTCTGTCTTTGTATTTATCTCCCAAATACCGAATCCTTTTATTTTTCTCAAATTCGAATATGTAATATCATAATAATGGTATAATTGAAATCCTTTTTGTTTTGCTATTATATACAAAACCTTATGACTTTAACTTTAATAAGTCTAAGTGACAGAATTCTGTTTCTAGAACTGTTTTATCAATTCCTTTCCATTTTGATCTGTTGCAACTTCCAATTTAAGTAGAAAATTCTCTTTATTCCTCCGTTCAAACGTAGTTCATACATTTCATTCCAAATATGGAGTTGGATAAAATTTCATGTGATTCAGTAAACAGAATAGAAATTCCATCAGTGCTAGATCGTCGATCTAATTCGATGAAAAATGTACTTAATAGTAGAATGGGATTTTTTGATAAATGGGAAATTCAAAATGCTCGGGGATGCAAATGAGGTAATGTCTACAATACCTGGATTTAATCAGATACAATTTGAGGGATTTTGTAGGTTCATTGATCAGGGTTTGACAGAAGAACTTTATAAGTTTCCAAAAATTGAAGATACAGATCAAGAAATCGAATTTCAATTATTTGTGGAAAGGTATCAATTGGTAGAACCGTTGATAAAGGAAAGAAATGCTGTGTATGAATCACTCACATATTCTTCTGAATTATATGTATCCGCGGGATTAATTTGGAAAACCAGTAGGGATATGCAAGAACAAACTATTTTGATTGGAAACATTCCTCTAATGAATTCCCTAGGAACTTTTATAGTAAATGGAATATATAGAATTGTGATCAATCAAATATTGCAAAGCCCCGGTATTTATTACCGAGCAGAATTGGATCATAACGGAATTTCGGTCTATACCGGCACCATAATATCAGATTGGGGAGGAAGATCAGAATTAGAGATTGATAGAAAAGCAAGGATATGGGCTCGCGTGAGTAGAAAACAAAAAATCTCTATTCTAGTTCTATCATCAGCTATGGGTTCGAATCTAAGAGAAATTCTAGAC